TCGGATTCATGGTCTCCTTCTTCCGGATACTGATTACCACGAATTTGAACAGAAAATAAATGGATTTGAACCATTATCAACAGAAATTGTAACGGATGCTAATGGTCAAAAAATTAGCAGAAAATCAGAAGAAATGAGTAAAAAAGTCCCTCGATGGTCATACAAATTAATCACCGAGATAGAACAAGAATCAAACGAATATCCGAAAGAGGCACCAGACGATCATGAAATTCGTACAAGAAAATCCAAACGTGTAGTCATTTTTACTATTAACCAGAAGGATCTTGATCCTACTATTGTGAATCCTAATGCGCCCGATAAACCACAGGAAGTGGTTTTGATACGTTATTCACAAAAATCAGACTTTCGGCGAAGTCTAATCAAAGGTTCTATGCGGGCTCAACGGCGTAAAATGGGTATTTGGCTATTCTATCAACCACATGCACATTCCCCTCTTTTTTTGGACAGAATCCGAAAATTCCCTTTTTTTGATTTTGATGATATCTCCGGGGTGATTAACCGAATTTTTAGAATTTTTAGAAATTGGGGGGAAGCATTCAAAATTGTCGAGTATACAGAACAGCAAACAAAAACAGAAAAAGAGGAGAACAGAAAAAGGGAGAAAGCGCGAATAGAGATAGCAGAGGCCTGGGATGACATTCCATGTGGGCAAGCAATAAGAGGTTTGCTGTTATTAAGTCACTCTTTTTCTAGAAAATATATTAGATTCCCTTCATTCATAATTGCGAAAAATATTGGACGTATGTTGCTATTGCAACGTCCTGAATGGTCTGAGGATTTCCAGGAATTGAATCAAGAGATGCATGTTAAATGTACCTATAACGGTGTTCCATTATCCGAAACAGAATTTCCGAAAGATTGGTTCCTGGACGGTATTCAGATAAAAATCTTATTTCCTTTCCGTTTGAAACCTTGGCACAAATCGAACCTAGGATCCTCTGAGAAAAATCTAATGCAAAACAAGAAAGAGGATTTTTGTTTTTTAACAGTTTGGGGAAGGGAAGCTGCACGTCCTTTTGGTTCGCCCCGAAAACAACCTTCCTTTTTTAAACCCATTTTAAAGGAACTCGAAAAAAAAATTCGACAATTACCGAAGCACTATTTTCGAGCTCGAATAGTTTTCAAAGGAAAAACTAAATTATTTCAACAAGTTTCAAAAGAAACAAACAATTGGGTTATCAAAAGTCTTATTTTTATAACAAGAATAATAAAAGAACTTTCAAAAGTAAATCCAATTCGATTATTGCGGTTAAAAGAAGTAGAAGTATATGAATCGAGTGAAATTAAAGAAGAAAAAGATTCCATAATCAGCAATCAGATAATTCACGAATCAGTTAATCAAATTACATCTCCGAGTTGGAAAAATTCTTCAGTGACAGAAAAAAAAATGAAGGATCTCACTGATAGAACAAGTACAATTCGAAATCAAGTAGAAAGAATCACAAAAGAGAAAAAAAAAGTAACTCCAAGAATCAATAATCTTAGTCCTAACAAAACAAGTTATAATGCTAAAAGATTCGAAAAATGGCAAATATTAAAAAGAAGAGCTGCTGAATTAATCGCTAAATTACCCCTGTTTTTCAAATCTTTCATTCAAAGAATATACACAGATATCTTTTTATCTATCATGAATATTCCCAGAATGAATACAGAACTTTCTCTTGAATCAACAAAAAAAAAATCCATTTCTAATAATGAAGAAGAAAAAATGAATAAAAAAAAGAAAAATCCAATTATTTCTACTATCAAAAAGGCACTTGATTCTATTGGAAATAGTCAAATAATTTCACATCTTTTTTATGAATTATCCTGCGTGTCACAAGCATATGTATTTTACAAATTATCACACCAACTTAGTAACTCGTATAAATCTGTTCTTCAACATCAAGGAAGCCCTTTTTTTCTTAAGCCCGAAATAAAGGCTCCTTTTGAAACACAAGGAATGGGTCATTCGAGTTATGAAATGAATCACTGGAAAACCTGCTTAAGAGGGTTAAGAGGACATTATCAATACGATTTATCTCAGATCAGATGGTCTAGATTAATACCAGAAAAATGGCGAAATAGAGTTCATCAGCGTCGTATAGCTAAAAATGAAAATTTTAGCAAATGTCATTCAAAAGACCAATTAATTCATTTCAAAAAACAAAAACAATTTGAAGTGGATTCATTATCTAATCAAAAAGAGAATTTTCAAAAATACTATAGATATGATCTTTTATCATATCAATTTCTTAATTATGAAAATAAAAGGGAATGCTGTTTTTATAGATCTCCGTTTCAAGAAAATACGAACCAAGAGATTTCTTATAAAACGGCTAAACTTTTTGATAGGCTGGGGAACTTCCCTATTAAGAATTTTCTAGGAAAGATTCCATCTATGGAAAAAACGACCCATCCAAAATATTTGGATTGGAAAATTATCCATTTTGATCTTAGAAAAAAACACGAAATTGAGTCCTGGATCATGATCGATACCAATAGGAATCAAAGGAAAAAAAGAAAAATGCGTACTAATAATTCTGAAAAAATTCAGAAAAAGGATCTTTTTTATCTTATGATTCCAGATATGATTCCAGAAATCAATCCACCAAATTCAAACGGATTTTTTGATTGGATGGGAATGAATGAAAAAATGCTAAAGGATCTCATATCGAATCGTTGGTTCTTCCCAGAATTTGTGTTCCTTTCTAAAGCATATAAAACGAAACCTTGGGTTATACCAAGCAAATTACTTCTTTTAAATTTGAATAGAAATCAAAATAGTAGTAGTACTTTGAATAGAAATCAAAATAGTAGTAGTACTTTGAATAGAAATCAAAATAGTAGTAGTACTGAAAAGGAAAAGATCAATGACAAGAAAAAAGGAAGTTTTTTGATAGCATCGAATCATCGAAATCAAGAAGAAAAAGAATCCACAAGCCGAGGAGATCTTGAATCCGTTCTCCCACAACAAAAAGATATTGAAGAAAATTCTGAAAGATCAGGAGGGAAAAAGAAAAAAAAAAAAAGCAACACGAAAAAAGAACTAGATTTCTTCCTGAAACGTTATTTTCTTTTTCAATGGAAATTCGACGATATTTTGAATCAAAGAATGATCAATAATATCAGGATGTATTGTCTCCTGCTTAGACTGAGAGATCCAAGAAAAATTCTTCTAGCCTCGGTTGAAAGGAGACAACTGAGTTTGGATATGATGATGGTTCAGAATTTTAAAGAATTCATGGAAACAGAAGCATTTACTATAGAACCCATTCGTCTGTCTGGAAAAAAAGATGGACAATTTATTATGTATCAAACCATAGGTACTTCGTTGGCTCATAAGAGTAAGACCAAAACAACGAAATACCAAGAGGAAAGATATGTTCTTAAGAAAGATTTTGGTGAAGCTATTTCACATAACAGAATAAGTAGAAATAGAGACAAAAATCATTTTGATTTACTTGTTCCTGAAAATATTTTATCGTTTAGACGTCGTAGAGAATTCAGAATTCAAATTTCTTTGAATTCAAAGAATAGAAATGATGTAGATAGAAATCCAGTATTTTGGAACGGAAAGAACGTAAAAAACAGCAGACAAGTTTCACATGACAATAACCATCTTGATAGAGAGAAAAATCAATTCAAATTAATGAAATTAAAGCACTTTCTTTGGCCTAATTATCGATTAGAAGATTTAGCTTGTATGAATCGTTATTGGTTTGATACCAATAATGGCAGTCGTTTCAGTATGTTAAGAATACATCTTTATCCACGATTGAAAATTCGTGGATAATACACTTTTTCTATCTATCCTATACCCTATATATAATATAGGGTATCTGAAATAGGATAGATAGAAAATATAGGGTATCTGAAAGCACACAAATACACAGATCACATGTCTTGTCTCACATTTCATTCTAGTATCCAATACGAAATTGGATAATGTCTCAATTAGATCTCGAAATGAATCAACAGAACCTTCTTCATTTTAGGTCTAAATTCTTCGATGCGAAAATGTACCAATCCTTTTCTATTCCTATCTAAAATTTGAAAGTGGATTGATTGATTTGAATTCAGAAAATTAGCAGTTCATAAAGAAATTCGGATTAGATTATTGTATATACCACATTCAAATTAATGGCATTATTATTACTGATCGGTAAAATCCATATCTGTAAAAAGGGAAAGGAGAATTTTTTTATGGTCAAAAATTCATTCATTTCGGTTATTTCTCAAAAAGAAAACGAAGAAAACAGAGGGTCTGTTGAATTTCAAGTATTCAGTTTCACCACTAAGATAAAGAGACTTACTTCACATTTGAAATTGCACAAAAAAGATTAAAACCTAAATAAATGGTTCAAAAGTCATATCAAAAAGTATAAATTAATAAACTAATAAAAAAAATTGATACACAAGAGAAATAGAAGAAAAGATAAGAAGAAATGCGGCCACCACCTACATATTTAATACCTTCTCCTACAAAGAAACTCATAATACCAACCCCATTTGTAATTCCATCAATTACTCGTCTATCAAAAAAATCAGTTAATTGCGCCAATCCTCTTATCGCCCCATTCAAGGATGTTGTATAAAAAGCATCTATATAAGCACGATTATATGACCAATCATAGAGGACGTTTAGAATTTTGTCCCAATGGTTTCTCTTTGGCCCTGTTTTAACAAATAAATTAATTAAGTCGAAATTTTTGAAAGAGGAATAAACGGGTTTATATAAAAAGGACGCTAGAAATATTCCGAAATAAGCTATACTGACTGAAAAAATTCCATCTTTCAAAAATTCATACCAATTTGTCGAATCCTTTGACTTTTGATGTAAAAGGTTAATAGATGGAGCTAACCATTTGGCTAATATATCCAAATCTCTTCCTTTTTGATTAAAAGGAATTCCTAGGGATCCAACAAACAAAGTAAATAGGACTAATACAAGTAAAGGAACTAAGATCGTATTGTCAGATTCATAAGGATAGGAAAAA